ATACAGACGTGGTGACCAGTTGGATCTTTGATTGAATAAGATTTCTTTTTTTGATGGACCTTCTGCAGGGAGGAGGTCAAATTCGGGTTGGAATTCTACTTTGTTAAGTTATTTTAGTGTTATTGAACATAAGAAAGAAGAAAATCACGCTCTGTAGGATTTGAACCTACGACATCGGGTTTTGGAGACCCACGTTCTACCGAACTGAACTAAGAGCGCGCCTTTTTATGACAGAAGATACGACTTGTAAAGAAAAAGATTTGTTTTGTACCCTGAAAAAAAAATTTACATGTATAGAGTAAGATAAAATGAAAAATTCTGCCCAATTTTAATCAATCTCAATTAATAGTATAGTAATATATTAATTAGTCCCTCGTTACCGCCCATAGGAGAAGTAATAGGTAGGGATGACAGGATTTGAACCCGTGACATTTTGTACCCAAAACAAACGCGCTACCAAGCTGCGCTACATCCCTTTTTTTAATTGTTGTATAGTGTCATTGTACAAAAGCCCTGTCTTGTTTTCCACATCATTATTTTCTTATCCATGAAAAAGGAAATCCTCTTGCCATTTCATTTCTTCTTTTTGGTCTCATTCTCATAATATATATACACCGGAAACCTAAAAAAACCAAAAAAAGAAGAATTATTTATCGGCAATGCTCATCAGGAAGAAAGAATCTGTTATCTTTTTTTGGTTTTAAAAACAATAAAATCTTATCTATTGGTTCATTGCACATATTTTACATCTAGGCATTTATTTTGCGTAAAAATACAAGTACAAGCGATCTTTAATTTTTAACTACAGCATACGATCGTATATGTATTACAATAAAGAAATAAAGAAGGAGGATTCTCAATGCGGGATATAAAAACATATCTCTCTGTGGCACCTGTACTAAGTACTCTATGGTTTGTGTCTTTAGCGGGTTTATTGATAGAAATTAATCGTTTATTCCCAGACGCCTTGTCATTTCCCTTTTTTTAATTCTAGTTCTTGACATCGGGAGAATTCGATAAAATCGGGGATACAAAAATTCGACTAATTTACCCCCCTGCACATCCCTTTTTTCTGTTGTTTAGTATAGTAGTAAGGAAAAAGAAAAAAAGTCAAAATGTATTGATTCTTAGTATTATCGCATCGAGTGAGTGGGTCTAAGATCGAATTTGGGAAGAATGGAAATGTGGATCTAGGGCAGTCCCCGCAAAATACGAAATAATAGAATAGAATAGAAAATACTTAAACGAAATCTTGGGATTAAGATAAGAATAATTGATAATTAGAAAAAATTGTATTATTTAATTATTACATTATAACGATAACTTTTGTTATCGTTATAATGTAATTTTGAGTTAGTAGTAACTTCTATTGATTTTTTAATTTTAGGTTCCTTTCTTCTAGAAGAGTTGAGTCAATCCAAAATCCAAAGAAAGGGGGTTCATGGCCAAGGGTAAAGATGTTAGAATAAGAGTTATTTTGGAATGTACCTGTTGTGCTCGAAAGGGTGTCAATAAGGAATCGCCGGGCATTTCTAGATATATTACTCAAAAAAATCGACACAATACACCCAGTCGGTTAGAATTGAGAAAATTTTGTCGTTATTGTTATAAGCATACGATTCATGGGGAAATAAAGAAATAGATTGAACAGAACGTGTGGGCAACCTCTTCAACCAAGGAGTCGGAAAAATATAATAACATATATATGTATATAATATACATACAAATAAAATACATACAAATAAAATCCTATTTCGGTCCGATCTGAAATGAATGAAGAAATAGGATTTTATAGATAAGGAATAAACCATGGATAAATCCAAGCAACCTTTTCATAAATCCAAGCGATCTTTTCGTAGGCGTTTGCCCCCAATTGGAGCGGGGGATCGAATTGATTATAGAAACATGAGTTTAATTAGTCGATTTATTAGTGAACAAGGGAAAATATTATCTAGACGAGTAAATAGATTGACCTTGAAACAACAACGATTAATTACTATTGCTATAAAACAAGCTCGTATTTTATCTTTGTTACCTTTTCTTAATAATGAGAAACAATTTGAGAGGGCAGAGTCGATTCCCCGAAATACTGGTCTTAGAACCAGAAATAAATAGGCATACTATACTCCTCACTTAACTCTAAATTCCAATCGGAACTCAACATCAGATTGATATTTTGTTCAAAAAAAAGGATACAATCCAGATTGGATTGTTGTGTTCTAAGAAAAAAAAATGGGGGAAGAATAAAGAAATCTTTTTTTATTGAAACATGTTCGTTCATTCCTACTACTTATTTATCTTAATTTATTTTTCTTATATTTTCCCGGAGTGCATTCTCCGGGTAATTTTTTTCAAAACTTCCTGTATATTACTTTCTAATCTGTTTTATTTCATGATCTTATTGGAAATAATGTAAAGACAATTTTTATTTGATATAGCTATTTGCGCAAGTATTTTACGATTAAGAAGTAATTGCCTCTTGTACAGATCATGTATTAATCTACTATAACTATAAGATAGTTCATTCTCACGAGTTACCGCATTTATCCGAGTAATCCATAAACGACGAAAATCTCTCTTTTTCCTGCCTCTATCTCGATGAGCGGAAACCAAGGCTTTCATTTTTTGTTGAGTAATAGTTCGAGTAAGTCTTGAATGAGCCCCTCGAAAGGTTGATGCAAATAAACGAATTTTTGTTCGACGTCTCCGAGCTATATATCCTCGTCTAACTCTGGTCATTGAATCAAATTAAACTTTAATGAATAACTAATTGACTTCTGTTCTTTCAGTCATTCTTTTCCCTTCTCCTAGTTGATTAATAACAAAACGGATTATTCCAATATATAAAATATAAATTCCAATGGCTTTTGCTGCTATGACCTTCCCAACCGCGATTTTTTATTTCAGGTATTTCATTATTTCACTTGGAAATAAGAAATTCTACCGATACTAAACTAAATATAAAAAGTGATATAAAATAAATAGCGGGTTCCATCGTTTCTATGGTTACTTCTTAAACGGTGAGGCCCTTTCTATACACCGGAGCCCCTTTACTCATTTAATCAATGTTATTGGTAACTTGTACAGTTTACGCTCTTTGGCTCTACCCATGAATTATATAATAATAGGTCTTTTCACAATAAGAGCTATCCATACAGTGACGGCATTTAATTATGAAAGTTGGCTAGGTAGCTGACCCTGTTAGTCCGTTATTTCAAGAATAAGAGCATAATCCTTTCTTTTGCTTTTTACAGTTCCCCGCTTAGTGGATAACCATTTGATTTGCTACCAATGGGGAATTGCTTCTCATCCCAAATCGAGACGATTGGATTTGCACCAATGGAAACCATAAATTTCATACCCAATAGAGGTATATAAGAAATCCTTATTTTTCGTTTAGATAGTAAATAAATAGTGTTTTTCTATTCTATTCATTGATACTGGAAAAATTGTCTCGTTTGTTCGAGCTCATGATCTGAACGAGTCGCACATACACCCTAGTACATGTTCCTCGGCGCTGAGGGCATCCTCTAAGAGCGGGAGATTTCGTAACATTTCTGATTGGCTGTCTTGTTTTTCTAATAAGTTGTTTAATAGTTGGCATGTTGAATCGTATATATTATAGAATTAGATAGAATGGGCTGGTTTAGATCGATCTTAACCTGATGATTATGAATTTTTTCTATTCAATATTAAATCATGGAAAATGGGAATTATGGTTTGAAATTCATGGATTTACGCAAAATCTTCAGTATTTTCGACCGCTACAAGATCAACAATACCATAAGCTTGGGCTTCTGTTGCTGACATAAAAACATCCCTTTCCATGTCTTCAGATATAACCCATAAAGGGTTTCCCGTTCTTTGTACGTAAACCTTTGTGAGGGTTTCGCGGAGTTTTAGTAGTTCTTCCGCTTCCAGGATAAATTCCCCTGCTTGTGCCTCATAAAAAGAACTAGCAGGTTGGTGAATCATAACCCTGATGATATAACATCATGAAGGTTCTTCTATCTCGTACTCGTATGATTGGTCAAAAGGAAGGGATAAAAAATAACAAAAAGAAAAAAAAAAGATAGAATTGAACAACCGTACAGGCATTTTTTGTGCATTGCATACGGCTCTGCAATGGCATTTTATTTTCCCTTCTTTCTTTCCGTCGAAGAAAAAAACAAACAGAAACAGAGGGGAGACAAAAAGAATCTATCCGATTCAGATTGTTGAATAATCCATTTACCACCCTTCCTTTCGTAGGAATTAAAAAAATACTATGATGGTTCTGTTGCTTTATATATTTATCTTATCTGTGATTTAGCAATCCCAAGGTTTTTTCGGATCCGATCAAAATAAGGAAAAAAGATCATTTTCTTACTCTTTCTTTTATTCTTTTATAAATAATATAAATACCACAAAAAAACTTTTTGTGTGTAAGAAAAATGGTTTGTGACGCTGAAATAGGTCTCTGACACATAATAGCAAAATAAGACCAAATCAAAAATAACCTTTGTTTCATACTACTATTTCGATACATAATTTTGTGTTATGAAAAAACAAAAAAGCGTTGGTTTGTTCATATCGAACTTTAAGTGCCATGCTATTATTACTTATTATTAATATTCGATATGGCGAAGGCATAGTTGTCTTTCTTTTTTCTTAAATAAAAACTCATTGGCGCCAAGCGTGAGGGAATGCTATACGTTTGGTAATTTCCCCCCCGACCAGAATGAAAGATCCCATTGAAGCGGCTAATCCCATGCAGATTGTATGTACATCTGGTGGGACAAACTGCATAGTATCATAAATAGCTATTCCTGGTATTACCCACCCTCCGGGGGAGTTTATAAACAAATAAAGATCCCTAGTATCATCCTCTATACTAAGATATACCATAAGACCAACAAGTTGATTCGAGATCTCACTATCAACTTCTTGTCCTAAGAAAAGTAATCTTTCTCGATAAAGTCGGTTGATTAGGACAAAATTGTATCCCTTAGGAACCGTAC